AGCCTATCCTCTCCCTCTTTTATTTATTCCTATTTCAAAATATTGATCTCTGCTCATATTTCACAATATTGAAACTGATCAATAATTATAATCCAAGACTAAAATATTCGGAGGATTCTTCTGACAAAAATATATCAAATCAAATATATATTTGTTTGTATATGTATAATATATAATTTATTTTTAATAGAAAATTTCTAATGTTTAATATTGTAATTGTCAGCAAAGTTGTTTCTTTTTTTCTTTCAAATCCAAAGAATTCTTCTGACTTTATACATAGGTCATCAATTCGGCATTGTAAAAAAGGCTCAAATCATTTTATCGATATGAGTGTTTTATATGGAAAAAGATTCGAACTATTCGTTTTGATTTCTGTATTGTCTAAAAAAAAAATTCTTTATAAACTATGTATTTGTAAACTAAACATAGTAGTAGAAAGAGTACCATGCTGCATCTGAACTTCAAACTGGCTTTAACCATATTAATGGTCCCAGGTTATTGGTTAATAGAGAATCAGAGTCGATATACCAATGAATGAATCCCGAAATGCTATGGTTCTAAAATATGATTTTTGAATTGATTCATAAGTAATTCGCGGGATCATGCACTCTTTTCTTTCCTAATTCTAACAAAAAAAGTGCAGCTGGGTGGATCCAGCCTATTCTTGAAATAAACAACTCGCACACACTCCCTTTCCAAAAAAGATCAATACACCAAGCACTACGCTTAGATTTATTGGATTTGTTGCAAAAATATCGGTATTAAACCCGAAACTCCCGGCGGATGGCCAGTGACCCAAGGAAACGAAAGAATCGGTTACATTTTTCATATGATCTCCTATTTTCTTTTAGGTGGACTAAAAAAAAAGAACTCTGTCTCTTTTTGTATTATATAACTTTCAATTCTTTTTCTATTTTTCCTGTATATTTCTATATTTATTTTATATTTATTTTAGTATTTATTTTATTAATTTAAATTTACCTATATAAAAAATAGATTCTATTTCGATATAAATGTATTAAAAAAAAAAAAAAAAAAAATGACCAAAAATAATGATAATTATTAGAATTAGGGACCAAGTCTCATGTCAATAGCGAAAAACCTCATTTGTTGAAATACTCCTTAAATAAAAAAAAAGCTTTCCTTTGAACTAAGAAAAGGGAAAGGGGGAAGGAAGAAGCCGAGTCGGTGCGGTAATTCCTCATCCTCAAATGAATTCTTCCCATAGATTATTGTCCAACGAATAAGTAATTGTAGGAATGAAATCTTGATATACTTTGAAAAAGCAAGGGGTAAATCTTAATCCATAAAAAAAAGACAGAATTCTCATATTTATAGGACTAAACAAAGGGATTGGCAAATAAAAGGGCCAATGCTACAACCAGACCATAAATTGTTAAGGCTTCCATAAAAGCCAAACTAAGCAATAAAGTACCTCGTATTTTTCCCTCCGCCTCGGGCTGTCTTGCAATACCTTCTACAGCTTGTCCCGCAGCAGTGCCTTGACCAACCCCAGGCCCAATAGAAGCAAGTCCGACAGCTAACCCAGCAGCAATAACGGAAGCGGCAGAAATCAATGGATTCATGATAAATTCCTCGCACCAAAATAAAGAAAAAGAAATAGTTAATGATACAATCATTTTAATATCTAATATCACATATACGCGTCTTTCTTCCATAATGGAAACCGACTTCCTATCTTAGATTCAATCGGATTCTTATTCTTAAATTTTAAAGGATGCGCAAGAAAGAGTTAGTGTATAGCCATTAACTTACATATACCTAATTCTAACCCTTTCCTAAAAAAGAACATTTTTTTGAATCTCGTTTGTTGTAAATTCGTCTCTTCCTTTTTTTATCATTATCTCACATGGATCTAATTAAAATTAATGAATTCATTAGACCGAATCATTGCATAGAAATAAAAAATAACAAAGAGTATTTAATTGAGCTAAGTTCATGCAATTTTTATAAAAATTTGATTTTGGTCAATCATTTCATTGAATGAAATCGACTGAAATTGGAATCATTCTATAGAACATCCTTTTTAAACTATTGATACTACAAAAATTCCTATTCAATATAGGACTCAAAATATTTAAATTGAATAAACAAAACAATTAATGTAAAGAGATAATTTTCATTGAAGGGAGATATTATATATATATAAATAAATAAAAATGGACCAAATCCGTATTTTAGGAAAAAGATCTTTTCGATCTCTTTCCTTTTTTTTATTAGACTTTAAAATTCATTTACTAATAGCTGAATCTTTTTTGCTATTACTCTAGATCCTTTATTTGTATATTTATATTGCCTAAGCATAAGCAAATTATCTTGTTGAGTTACGCATCCATTGCTTGATTGGACGGACTAAGTTACAAAAAAAAAAAGACTAGACTATTTCAAAAACTCGTCAATGATGACCCTCCATGGATTCGCCTATATAAGCCGCAGCTAAAGTTGCAAAAATAAGAGCTTGAATCCCACTTGTAAATAATCCAAGGAACATCACTGGTATAGGAACTACTAAAGGTACTAAAGAAACAAGAACAAGAACTACTAATTCATCGGCTAATATATTCCCGAAAAGTCGAAAACTAAGTGATAAGGGTTTTGTGAAATCTTCTAAAATGTTAATGGGTAAAAGAATTGGAGTTGGTTGAATGTATTTACTAAAATACCTTAATCCTTTTTTTGAAATACCCGCATAGAAATATGCTACTGACGTGAGTAAAGCTAAAGCAACAGTAGTATTTATATCATTCGTGGGTGCGGCTAACTCTCCATGAGGTAATTCTATGATTTTCCAAGGTAAAAGAGCACCCGACCAATTAGAAACAAAAATAAATAGAAACATAGTTCCAATAAAAGGAACCCATGGACCATACTCTTCTCCAATCTGAGTTTTGGTCACGTCTCGAATGAATTCAAGAACATATTCGAAGAAATTTTGACCGTCAGTTGGAATAGTTTGTGGATTCCGAACAACGAGAACGGCGGAACCTAATAAGATAGCAATTACAACCCAAGAAGTAATAAGTACTTGGGCATGGACTTGGAAAACCCCTATTTGCCAATAGAAATGCTGGCCGACTTCCACACTAGAGATATCATATAACCCCATTAGTGTGTTGATGGAACATGATATAACATTCATATTGTCCTCTGACAGAAATATAACTTTACTTAATAAAATAATAAAGAATTATTTTGATTCAACCCTTTCCTTTAAAACTTGACCACTCAACTTGTATATTTTGGATACCAACTAAACTAATCACACAATATTGACACAGTCTGTTTTTTATCTCTTTTGTGCGATTCGGGAATAATAACCGACTCCATAAATCTATATCTATGGAGTTCAAAACAAAAATACAATAATTTATTTATCTTATTATTAATTATTAATCATGGATTTCGTATATAGCTAGAACGACCCTCGCAAATTGCGAATACTAATTTGTTAAGAATTAATCGAATTGAAGCTAGAGCGTCATCATTTGCTGGAATCGAAATATCTGCAAGATCTGGATCACAATTTGTATCAATTAAACAAACTGTTGGAATTCCCAAAGTGATACACTCCCGAAGAGCCGTATATTCTTCTTGCTGCTCAACTATAATTACAATATCAGGCAATTCTGTCATATATTGAATCCCGCCCAGATATGTTTGCAAACGAGATAATTGTCTCTTCAACATAGCTGCATCTCTTTTCGGAAGACGGTTTAGTCTCCCCGTCTTTTGTTCCATTCTCAAGTCCCTGAGCTTATGAAGCCGCGTTTCTGTAGTGGACCAATTTGTTAACATACCGCCAAGCCATTTTTTATTAACATAATGACACCGAGCCCTTATTGCAGCCCGCGCTACGGAATCAGCTGCTTTATTTTTGGTACCAACAATTAAAAACTGTTTTCCCTTACTTGCTGCATCAAAAACTAAATCACAAGCTTCTGATAAAAAACGAGCAGTTCTAGTGAGATTTGTAATATGAATACCTTTATGTTTTGCATAGATATAGGGCGTCATTCGAGGATTCCATTTCCTAGTACCATGACCAAAATGAACTCCTGCTTCCAGCATCTCTTCCAAATTTATGTTCCAATATCTTCTTGCCATTTCTCCTCACACTTCCTCTCTCTCTTTTTTTTTTATTAATAATAAAAGAGAAACGAGGCACCTTGAAATAAATAATTGTTCCGATGGAACCTTCTCTTCTACCGGAGATTGGTCGTTTATAGACGAGCCAAGCCATTACTTTCTATTCATAATTTTCTTTATTACATTAATTTATTAATTATTTTATTAAGTTAAGTTAACAAATCAAACATCAAACAAATAGTTAAAAGGACGAATCTGCTTTCTCTTTCTTATGCTAAGTTAAAAATCATTAAATCCTATAAAAGATCGATTTGATGTACCATATAAATTCTTTGAAATGCAAGAATCAAATAATTTTCTGTGGTGGAAGAAAATATCTCTCATTTCCATTTCCCCACGAAGAAATTCTTTTTTTTTTTTTCGAAAAGAATATTGTTATGCTGCCTTGAAGAGGGTACTAATCCTTTGAATCCGGTTCCGGCGGGTATCATATTCCCTAGAACAACGTTCTCTTTCAGTCCTTTCATCCAATCAATACGGCCCCGAAGAGCAGCTTTTGCTAAAACTCGAGCAGTTTCTTGGAAACTTGCTTCGGATATAAAACTTTGAGTATTCAGGGATGCTCTTGTTATTCCCAATAAGATGGCTCGATAGCAGATCGATTCTTCTAAAGCGCGTCCGGTTCGTTCCGCGCGTACCAATCCAATGAGTTCCCCCGGTAAAAAAATATTAGACATTCCATCTTCTGAAACCAAGACTTTTGATGTTATTTGACGCACAATAATTTCCATATGCCTATTATGGATCTGCACCCCCTGGGATCGATAAACCTTTTGTATCTTATTAACCAAAGAGATACGACTTTGCACTATAGTTAGTTCAGCACCAATCAAGAATCCCCAAGGAATTCCAAGAATTTTTGTTATACGTTCGTTCCAACCCTCAACTCTCTTTTCTAGGTTCATCGATATTGAATCAATCGAACGCACTTCTAACACTTGTTCTACTTTTGGAAGACCCTGCGTTATATCACCAGATCTCGATTTTTCATATATAAATGTAACTAATGTATCTCCTTCGTAAAGGATTTCTCCATAATGCCCATGAACAGTTGCTCCCGGAGTAGCCAAATAAGGCTTGGCCTTTCTTATTACTATAGAATCAACGCGAACAATTAAAACTTGACCCGATTTTAGGTGTGGTCCCTTTTTGGATATACATACATTTTCACAAATAAACTGCCCAAGACTCATTATTGTGGACATTTCCTCACAAGAATTATCATGATAATTATGATGGAGAAAATACCAATTCAAATTGACTAGATTCAAAACAATCTTACTACATGGGCTGAGATTATAAATTCTCCTATTTTCATCCATTAAATAATATTTTTGAAGTACTTGAAAAGTCTGTTTTAAATTGCCAAACTGCAAACAGTTCGCTACCCAGGTCTGATTATGAGTTATTAAAGGGTAAAATGATGAATAAAAATCCGAAATTTGAAGGGCTGCTCCTAAAGGGCCCAACAAATTCCGAATTGGAATTAGAGGATCTTTTTTAATTGATTCTTTTATCCCATTGTAATATTTTACATCGTTGAATAGACCCATGCAAAAATAATTAGATGATGACAAAATTATAAAAGATTGGGATTCCTTATTTCTATTCAACAGCATACGAATAGTTCTGTGGTTTTGGATAAATGATTGCTGAATCCTTGCTTTGGAATGAGTGGAATAAAATGGATTTTTATTGATACGATCCGAACCATTATCATAGATCAATCCGGAACCTGACGGATCATTCCTTTTTCTGATATACAAAATATGTGATTTCACTAAGTTGATTCTTAAGAAATCTCGAAGCAGCCCTTTTGTACTTACTTCAACAAAGGAAGCGTGGGCCTCTTCGACGGAAGAACTTTTGTTGTCTTGGTCCCAATTCAAGACTAAACAAGTTCGAACTAGTTGAATACTTGTGTCATAGATTCTCCAAGTTGCTTTGCCATTTCCATAAAGGATATAATTGACAACTCCAAGTTGCATATTATCTTTTTCTCTAAAGGGATCCTGGGGGAAGAGTGTTGCTAAATTTAGACCGTCCGCTATTTCATATGTGCTTACGGGTCGAACCAAAACAAAATACTTTTTCTTGCTAGGTGTGATCCGTTGGACATAGATCCAATTTTTCAATTGTTTTGATTTCTTAGAATTTGTTTTTCCCGCTCCTGGTGGTATCAAGATACCACTGTGTCGAGATATCTTATCTTTTTCTCCAGGAAAATGGATACCTCCGGAAAAGATTTTAAGTTCAATCCTTTTTTTTTTTTTCTCCACTCGGACCAATCCGCCTATTTGGCTTCTTGTATTTAACGTGATTTGTGTATTTGCTCCAATGAGACTATTGTTCCGTACCATTATAGAAGAGGATTCGGATAAAATATGTACTTCCTCGGGAATGAAAAAAAATCGATCTACTTTCATTTGGTATTTTTGCTTAAACTTTTTGACCCCGCCATATTCAATTACATTCTCTTTTTTGATGATTGAATGCGCCCCTACCGCCCCATATTTAGTAATTCCTGAATTGTTTCTTCTGTATTGAGGATCGTCAAAAAAAGCAAGAATACTCTTTCTACGGAAAATACCATTTATGGGTATTTCAATCGAGATACCTGAACCGGGATGTGGGATTAATTCTTTCTCTTGTTCTTGAATCGATTGGACTGGAATAAGAAATCTATTTCTTCGCCTCTTTGCCAATAAATACGAATTCTCTCGGAGAATAGTGGAATATATGAAATGATAATGCCCAGTTCCTACGATTTGATTTAATTTTGAATAATCAAAAACCATATCTTCTTTTTTATCAAAAAAATCCGAACTCGAAAATTTGTGTCTTTCTTGATCATCATTTACTGAGAAGCTAGAAATATATCTTCTTTCGGTAGAAATAGAATGAATGTTTATTTGATCTTGATCCTTGTGGAACGAAAAAGGAACCACATTAAATTTGCATGAACCCCCCGATAATATCCACAAGTGGCTTGTTTTGGGTAAAAGATGTACATTACTATATTTAAATTCGGGCAAATGGTACACATCGGTACTCCAGTGCATTTCCCCCTCTAAGTCAGAATAAATATGTTTTCGAACCCTCTCTTTAAAATTGAAAGTGTATGTTCCCGCGCGAATCTCAGCAATCACTTGTTCTGATTTTACATATTGGCCATTTTGAACTAAAAGAAAACCTTTTGGTGGAATAGTTACCTTATGTAGAATATCCTCACTCTTAATAATTACATATAAGTCCATAGAACATAAAAAGGCAGGGTGCCCATGACGCGTACGTGTAGGCTGAAGCAAATCCTCATTGAATTGGATTTTTCCA